TTTTGTATTTAATAGAATTTAAAATGAATATGGTCCGGGTATCTTGTTTATTGATTAATTCAAATAAAAAAAAAAGAGGGCGGATAAAATTTCTCAAGTATCACTAATTTGCTAATTTTTTTGAAAAATTTTCAATTTTTTAGGGAATTTTAAAATTGAAAATTTTTTCGGACATTTGATTAAATGAAAAATAATCATAAAGAAAAATTAAATTAAAAAAAATTTTTTGTATTATAAATATTTAATTAACTTATAGTATATTTATATAAATATTATGTTTATTTAAAGAAATAAAAGAATATAAATTAATTAAAATTTAATTGGAAATTAAGTAAATAATATAATTATATAAATAATTTATTAATTAATATTAATATATATATATATTTATAAGAATATATTAATTAATAAATTATTTATATAATTATATCTATATATATATAAATACACACACACATATATGTGTATGTGTGTGAAGATTTTAATATTTATATAAATTTTATATTTATGTGTTTATATAATTTAATAAATTTTTAAATTAAGTTTTTTCATTTAATAAAAAAAAAAATGAAAAAACTTAATTAGTTATATAAAATACTTAAATAAGTTCTTTAGTTAAAAAAATTATATTTTAAAAAAAAATGATTAGTTTTTAAAATAAACTATTAAACTCTTGAGAGAGATCAGCCAAAGGGTCTTTTAATGCTTCAAGAAAATTTACTTTAAAATTTGGGGAGAAAGTTGTAAGGCGAGCCTGTTTTTCTTTAAAGTCGTTTTTTTTTATTTGTATAGTTTACTTAATTATGTTCTTTATTTGTAAATTATGAAAATTATAATTTAATGTAATATTTTTTGTATAAGGTTTTTAAAGTTTTATTCTTACTTAAAAATTTACTTAAATTTTGTTTCACATGTAAGTTTTTGCAAGATATTAAAGTTTAGTCTTAAAGATTACTTTAAATTTTATTAATCGCAGTGTTTAATATTATTAATTAAGGAAATTTAGAATTAGCAATATTTTTTAGTTCCGGCAAAAGTCGTGCCAGCCGCCGCGGTTACACGGAGGGGGCAAGTAAATCTTATTAGTTTATAGTTATATGTTAAGTTTAAATAAATTAATAATAAATTTATTAAGTGAAATTTTAAATTTATATAATTTTTTCTATCGTGTAGAGGCTATGAAATTTAAATAATAAACTAGGATTAGATACCCTATTATTTTAAATGTAAATTTGAAAAACTTGAGTAGTAATAGTTATGTTCTTGAAACTCAAAGAATTTGGCGGTGTTTTAGTCTTTTCAGAGGAACCTGTCCCGTAATCGATAATCCACGTTAAACCTTACTTATTTTTGTTATCAGCTTGTATACCGCCGTCGTCAGAATGTCCTAAGAAGGGTTTAATTTTCTTAAATTTTTATTAAAAATGATGTCAGGTCAAGGTGTAGCTTACGGATAAGTGGAGATGGGTTACAATAAATTTATTTATAACGGATAAAGATTTGAAATAAACTTTTGAAGGTGGATTTGATAGTAATTAAATTAATAAAATTATTTTGATTTTAGCTCTAAAACATGCACACATCGCCCGTCGCTCTCGTTATTTAAGGCGAGATAAGTCGTAACATAGTAGGTGTACCGGAAGGTGTACCTGGAAAGTCAGAATAGAGCTTGATTAGTTAAGCGTTTCATTTACACTGAAGGTATACTGTGCGAATCAGTTTATTCTGATAAATTTTAGCTTACTTTATTTATTTGGATTAAAAATTTTTGTTTAATTAAATTATTTTTAATATTGTTAGGTTTTTGTATAGAATATAGAAAAAATTATTTTTGTGGTAGGTTAATTGTATCGTGAGAGGTTTTTGAAATAATTTGAAAATATATTTTTGTAAAAGTAGGTTTAATGCCGTACCTTGTGTATCAGGGTTTATTAAAAATATTGCCCATATGTGTATTTTCCCGATTTGAAGAGAGCTAAATAAGTAGGTTAGTTAATGTAGAATAATTATTAAAAATGCTTATTTAGTAATGAAACGTTATCCGTTCTTTAAGATATCTGGTTTTCTAAGAAATGAATTTAATTCAGGTTTTTTTTGGTATTTATTTAATTGTTTAAATAAATTATTTTAGAAAACTAATGCTTTGGGGGATAAGCTCCAGGGTAGGTTTTATAATTTTATTAGTTTTAAAAAATTTTGTAGGCTTAGAATTAGCCATCTATTAAAGGATGTTATAATTTAATTTTTTAAAAATTTAATTTTCTTAAAATTTAAGTTTTCTATTAGAACAATTTATAAAATTTTTTTTTAATTGTGATAATGATAAAATTAGTATAAAAATTGTTTTTATAATTAAAAAATGTTAGGTTACATTAAGGAATTAGGCAAATTAATACTCGCCTGTTTAACAAAAACATGTCTTTTTGAATAAAATTTAAAGTCTGACCTGCCCACTGAATTAAATATTTAAAGGGCCGCGGTATTTTGACCGTGCAAAGGTAGCATAATCATTAGTCTTTTAATTGAAGGCTAGAATGAATGGTTGGACGAGGTATTGACTGTCTCAGTGTGATTGAAATTAGAATTTAACTTTTAAGTTAAAAGGCTTAAATTTATTTAGAGGACGAGAAGACCCTATAGAGCTTTATATTTATAGGTTATTATTTATTTAGTTAAATTTTTTTAATAGTTGAATAAATATTTTGTTGGGGTGACAGGAAGATAAATAAAACTCTTTTTAGTTTATTTACATTGATATATGAATTGTTGATCCATTATTATTGATTATAAGACTAAGTTACCTTAGGGATAACAGCGTAATCTTTTTCGAGAGTTCTTATCGACAAAAAGGGTTGCGACCTCGATGTTGGATTAAGGGTAATTTTGGGTGTAGATGTTCAAAGTTTAGGTCTGTTCGACCTTTAAATCCTTACATGATCTGAGTTCAGACCGGTGTAAGCCAGGTCGGTTTCTATCCTTAAATTAATAATGATATTTTAGTACGAAAGGACCAAGTATCGGGAAATTTTTTTCTTTGTTTGTTGATTAATATTAACTTAAATCTATTTTGGCAGATAAGTGTAATGAATTTAGAATTCATTTATGTAAATAAATTTTACAGATAGAACTTGTTTATATATGATGTTATTCTTCCTTTACTTAGTAGATTAATTTTAGTAATTTGTGTGTTAGTGGGGGTAGCTTTTTTGACTTTGTTAGAGCGTAAAGTTTTAGGATATATTCAGATCCGTAAGGGTCCTAATAAGGTAGGGTTTGCAGGGATTCCTCAGCCTTTTTGCGATGCTATTAAGCTATTTACTAAGGAACAAACTTACCCAGTTTTATCTAATTATATACCTTATTATTTTTCACCTGTTTTTAGATTGTTCTTGTCTCTTCTGGTTTGGATAGTTATGCCTTACGGCACAGGCTTGTACACATTTAATTTAGGTTTAATCTTTTTTTTAGCTTGTACAAGTTTGGGGGTTTATACAGTTATAATCGCTGGTTGATCTTCAAACTCTAATTACGCTTTATTAGGTGGTTTACGGGCTGTAGCTCAAACAATTTCTTATGAAGTAAGATTAGCGTTAATTCTTTTATCTTTTGTTTTCTTAGTTGGGGGCTATTCATTGGTTGAATTAAGCTTATACCAAGAGATGATTTGGTTTCTTTTTTTGACATTTCCTTTGGCGTTGAGCTGGTTTGCTTCCTGTTTAGCTGAAACTAACCGTACGCCTTTTGATTTTGCTGAAGGTGAATCTGAATTGGTGTCTGGATTTAATGTAGAATATAGAAGAGGAGGGTTTGCATTAATTTTTTTAGCTGAATATGCTAGAATTTTATTTATAAGAATACTTTTTTGTAGTATTTTTTTAGGCTGTGATACTTATAGTTTTACATTTTTTTTAAAGTTAACTTTTATTTCTTTTATGTTTATTTGGGCACGTGGGACTCTTCCTCGATTTCGTTACGATAAGTTAATATATTTAGCTTGGAAAAGTTTTTTACCATTGTCTTTAAATTATTTATTTTTATTTGGGGGATTCAGTTTATTTACGATTTCTGTTTTATTTTAGTGCATTGTTTTAAGTATCATATAGGGATTTTTGTTGACTTTTACCTATTAATATTTAATTAGATGAGTTTGGCGCCAAATTTTTTTAAAAAAGTTAATAGAAGAATTAAACTTCTGTCTTATGTTTTCAAAACATATGCTTAACTTAAAGCTTCTTAACTAATTTAATAATTTATCTCAAATTTTAAATATGATTGGATTTAAAATATAGTATAAGAAATATAAGACTGTTAAAACTTGTCCTACAAGTACGTAGGGGTCTTCTACTGGCCGAGCCCCAATTCAGGTTAAAAGAATAACAATCACTAAAAGTGACCAAAATATGATTTGATTAATTGGGTAAAATTGGGTTCCTCGGAAATTACTTTTATTAGTGAATGGTAAAATTAATAAAATTGCGATGGACAAAACTAAAGCAATTACTCCTCCAAGCTTATTAGGGATAGACCGTAGAATTGCGTAAGCAAATAGGAAATATCATTCGGGTTGGATATGAACTGGGGTTACTAAAGGGTTAGCAGGGGTAAAATTATCAGGGTCCCCTAGTAGATAGGGATCTAATAAGGTTAGAACTGTAAGAACTATAACTAAAACTAAAAATCCTACAATATCCTTAAAAGTGAAATAAGGGTGGAAAGGGATCTTATCAATGTCACTATTTACCCCTAAAGGGTTATTTGACCCTGTTTGGTGTAAAAATAAAAGATGGATAAGAGTGGCGGCAGCTACAATAAAAGGTAGCAGGAAATGAAATGTGAAGAATCGCGTTAAAGTAGCATTATCTACGGCGAACCCCCCTCATACTCATTGTACTAAGTCAACTCCCAGGTAAGGGACTGCTGATAATAAATTGGTAATAACAGTTGCTCCTCAGAAAGACATTTGTCCTCAAGGTAGAACGTATCCTATAAAGGCTGTTCCTATAACTAAGAATAAAATAATTACTCCGACCATTCAGGTGTGTAGGTACATATATGACCCATAGTATATCCCTCGTCCAATATGTAAATAGATGCAAATGAAGAAAAAGGAAGCTCCATTGGCATGTAATGTACGTAAGAATCATCCGTAGTTAACGTCTCGACAGATATGAGCTACTCTATTGAAAGCTAGGTCGATGTGTGCTGTGTAGTGTATAGCAAGAAAAAGTCCTGTTGCAATTTGAATTACTAAACATAACCCTAGAAGAGATCCGAAGTTTCATCAGGTTGAAATGTTGGAAGGTGTGGGGAGGTCAACAAGAGCACTGTTTGCAATTTTAAAAAGTGGATGTCTGGTTCGTAATGGTTTATTCATTAGTTTCTTTTTCGAAGGGGGCCTTGATTAATTTTAGTAATTTTTACTACGGCAATTAAGGTTAAAAATAGGTATAATACAAGAGTTAGGGTGATTAAACTAGTGGGGCCGTTGTATAGTTTAGTTAATGTGTTTGCTGATTCTTCTTGATAAATCGGGGTATTAAGGATATTTAACCCTTCAAAATTATGGGTTCCGGAAATTATAAAAAAAGAATCTAAAATTATTAAAATAAGGATCACTATTCCAGACCCGATAATTAATGGGCTTAGGGTTGTTATAGATAGTGAAAATATTTCGTTAGAGGCCAATCTTGTGACGTAGATAAATAAAACTAGTAAACCTCCTAGAAAGACTAAGAATAAGATGTAAGAAAATCAGAAACTTTGTGTTATTATTCCTGTTAAGATACTGATAATAACTGTTTGAACTAGTAATATTAGCCCTATAGCTAAGGGATGAGATATTTGGGTAAATATAATACTTGTGAATATGCAGTAAAATATAAAGATTATTTGACAAATTCAGAGAATAGTTTAAATAAAATATTAGTTTTGGGGATTAATGATAGGGAAATTCCTTTTCTCTGAGTTTTAAAAGGTTAAACCTTAATTTTGATTTACAAGACCAATGTTTTGTATTAAACTATTAAAACTAATGTTAACATCTTTATACTGAGGATTGCCTATTTTTATATTTTTGTCAGGGGCTTGGGTTTTTGTTTCAAAACGAAAGCATTTATTATTGACATTGTTAAGTTTAGAATTTATGGTTCTTGGATTGTTTTTAATCCTATTTATTTACTTAAATTTGGTTAATTATGAGTTGTTTTTTGCTATAATTTTTCTAACGTTTTCGGTGTGTGAAGGGGCCTTAGGCTTATCTATTTTAGTTTCTATAATTCGTACTCATGGTAACGATTATTTTCAATCTTTTGGAGTTTTACAATGTTAAAATTGTTAATGGCGCTAATTTTTGTGATCCCACTATGTTTTATGCAAAATATGTGATGAACGGTTCAGTCAATTTTATTTTTGTTAACTTTGTTATTTATAGGTGCATCAGCTTTTAGAAGCTTTTTTGGTAATATTTCTTATTTCTTAGGGTGTGATGTAATTTCTTTTGGTTTAATTCTGTTGAGTTTTTGAATTTGTGTATTGATGGTTACGGCTAGAGAATCAGTTCTTCGCGCAAATAATTACTCAGGCTTTTTTTTGTTAATAATTTTATTATTGTTGATTTTATTATATTGTACTTTTAGAACAACTAATTTATTTATATTTTATTTATTTTTTGAAAGTAGATTGATTCCTACGTTATTTTTGATTTTGGGGTGGGGGTACCAGCCCGAGCGTTTACAAGCAGGGGTTTATTTGTTGTTTTATACTTTACTAGCTTCTCTGCCTCTGTTAGTTGGCATTTTTTTTATTTATAAGATTAATAATTCTTTGTTTATCCCTTTGTTGTATTCAATAAATATCTCTCATTTTTTGTTTTATGTTTGTTTAATTTTTGCTTTTTTAGTTAAAATACCTATATTTTTAGTTCATTTGTGGCTCCCTAAGGCTCATGTTGAAGCCCCTGTGTCTGGTTCTATGATTTTGGCGGGGGTGCTACTTAAGTTAGGAGGTTACGGTTTGTTACGGGTCTTTAAGATTTTGTCATTATCGGGTTTAAGTTTTAATTTTATTTGGGTTGGCATTAGTTTAGTCGGGGGTGTATTAGTAAGTTTAATATGTTTACGTCAAACGGATTTGAAGGCTTTAATTGCTTATTCTTCAGTTGCTCATATGGGGATTGTTTTAGGAGGTCTAATGACGTTGACTTATTGAGGGTTTTGTGGTTCTTTTATACTAATGATTGCTCATGGTTTATGCTCTTCGGGATTATTTTGTTTAGCTAATATTTCTTATGAGCGTTTAGGAAGTCGAAGATTATTAATTAATAAGGGTTTAATAAATTTTATACCTAGAATAACTTTGTGGTGATTTTTATTGAGTTCATGTAATATAGCTGCCCCTCCTTCTTTAAATTTATTAAGTGAAATTAGTTTATTAAATAGACTAGTGGCCTGATCTTGGGTCACCATATTAATATTAAGTTTTTTATCTTTTTTTAGAGCTGCTTATACACTTTATATTTATTCTTACAGACAACATGGTAAAATTTATTCCGGGGTTTATTCCTGTTCAATAGGTTATTCTCGGGAATATTTATTATTGTTTTTGCATTGGTTTCCTCTTAATCTTTTAATTTTGAAAAGTGAGCCTTGTATATTGTGACTTTAAAAAAATTTAGGTAGTTTAATAAAAATACTGATTTGTGGTGTCAGTGATATAAATTTATTTATCTTAGATCATGTTGCAATCTTTATCAATTTGTTTAATTAGATTTGTGGTTTTATTTATTTTTGCGGTTAGATTAGTTAGAATTGGATTTTATTTTTTGATGTTTGATCAAGTTTACTTTATTGAGTGGGAAGTGTTGTCTATAAATTCAGGAAATATTGTAATAACTTTCTTATTTGATTGAATGTCACTTATTTTTATAGGGTTTGTTTTGTTTATTTCTTCTTTAGTTATTTTTTACAGCCAAGAGTATATAGCAGGTGATTTAAATTTAAATCGTTTTATTTTGTTGGTATTAATGTTTGTTTTGTCTATGATGTTTTTAATTATTAGACCTAATTTAATTAGAATTTTATTAGGTTGAGATGGTTTGGGCTTGGTTTCTTATTTATTAGTAATTTATTATCAAAATGTGAAGTCTTATAATGCGGGCATATTAACTGCTTTATCTAATCGTATTGGTGATGTCGCGCTGTTATTAGCTATTGCATGAATATTAAATTTTGGTAGTTGGAATTATATTTTTTACTTAGATTGTAGTGTCGGCTGCTTAGAAATACAAATTATTGGTGGTTTAGTTTTATTAGCTGCTATAACTAAGAGAGCTCAGATTCCGTTTTCTTCTTGGCTTCCAGCTGCTATAGCAGCTCCTACCCCAGTATCTGCGCTAGTTCATTCATCCACACTAGTTACAGCTGGCATTTACTTATTAATTCGTTTTAATGTGTTATTAGCTGGTACTAATTTAGGGTCTTTTTTGTTATTGTTTGCTGGTTTGACTATGTTTATGGCTGGATTAGGTGCAAATTTTGAGTTTGATTTAAAAAAAATTATTGCTTTGTCTACATTAAGCCAATTAGGATTAATGATAAGAATTTTAGCTATAGGGTTTCCTAAGTTAGCTTTTTTTCATCTTTTAACTCATGCTTTGTTTAAAGCTTTATTATTTATGTGTGCAGGAGCCATTATTCATAATATAAAGGATTCACAAGACATCCGCTTTATAGGGGGGTTGGTCATACATATGCCTCTCACGGCTTCTTGTTTTAATCTGTCTAATTTAGCCTTATGCGGGACTCCATTTTTGGCTGGGTTTTATTCAAAGGATTTAATTTTAGAAATTGCTTCGTTAAGTTACTTAAATGTTTTTAGATTTATTCTTTATTTTTTTTCTACAGGATTGACAGTTTGTTACTCTTTACGCTTAGTTTATTATTCTATAAGCGGAGATTTTAATACGTTTAGTTTACATCCTTTAAGTGATGAGGGTTGAGTTATATTGCGTGGAATGATGAGCCTTTCATTTATGGCAGTTTTAGGGGGGAGTTTATTAAGTTGAACTTTGTTTCCTACACCGTCTATAATTTGTTTACCTTTTGGTTTGAAAACTTTGGCATTGTCTGTCAGTTTATTAGGAGGATGGCTTGGGTATGAATTAGCAAAATTTGCTTTAACCTATAATCTTCAAACATTGCGCTTACATTTTGCTACAAGTTTTATGGGTTCAATATGATTTTTACCTTTTATTAGTACATATGGGGTGAGAAAGCAACCTTTAGAGTTGGGTGGTTTAGTCAGTAAATCTTTTGATTATGGTTGGAGAGAGTATTTTGGAGCCCAAGGAATTTACGGTCTATTAATAAAGTGGTCTAAGTTTAGACAGGGTTGACAAAATAATGATTTGAAAACTTATTTGATTAGTTTTATTTTATGGCTAATTATTTTATTATTTTTATTAAGATTATACTTAAATAGCTTATATTTAGAGCGTGACACTGAAGATGTTAAAGAGACTATTTAGTCTTTAGGTATTTATAAAAAATTAAATTTTTATTTTTACAGTGAAAATGTAATGTTTTACTTAAACTATATAAATAGAAACGTAAACGGAGTCTAACCGTTAAAGAAAAAAGTTAGCAGCTTTTTCTTGGACCCCTCGTTTCCTTAATTGGAAATTAAATTTCAATTATGTCATTAACAGTGACAGGCCTCTTTTTGGCTTCAATTAATATAAAAAGAATAAGGGTAAAAAGTACCTAAGGCCAGGTCGAAACTGACTGCAATATATCGCTTCTTATTCTAAGACAGATTGAATTTCAATACTTTTTGGATGCAAACCAAATGTTATACTTAACTACAGTCCTAGTTTGCTCAGTCTAAGGCACCTTGGTTTCATTCATGATAGAGACCGATGATCAAAATTAATAAGAAGAAGAATCTCACAACTATTCAAGTTGTAAGGTTAGAGATAGGAAGGATAACAATTATCGGGAGAAGAAGAGCAATTTCTACATCGAAGATTAAAAAAATTACGGCAATTAAAAAAAAACGTAAAGAGAATGGCAGGCGTGATGAACTTTTAGGGTCAAATCCACATTCAAAGGGGGAACTTTTTTCTCGATCGATAATAGTTTTTTTTGACAGAATAGAGGCTAGTAATATAACAACACTTGCAATAATAATTAAAATTGAGGCAATAATTAAAATAATTAAAATTACTTATTCTAAATTAGATTTAGTCCTTCTGATTGGAAGTCAAATATACTATTATACTAAATAAGTTAACTACCTCATCAGTAGATTGAGATATATAAAAATAATCAAACAACATCAACAAAATGTCAGTATCAAGCAGCTGCTTCGAAACCAAAATGATGGCTAACTGAGAAATGTGATAGGGCATGTCGTACTAAACAAACTAGTAAAAATGTTGTTCCAATAATTACATGGAGCCCATGGAATCCTGTAGCCACATAGAATGTGGCTCCGTAGACTGCATCAGAAATAGTAAAAGGAGCTTCAATGTATTCGTATGCTTGAAGAATTGAAAAGTAAATTCCTAAAGTCACTGTGAAAAATAAACCTTGGAGAGTTTGAGAGTGGTTACCTTCCATTAATCCGTGATGAGCCCATGTTACTGTGACTCCTGAAGCTAAAAGGATAGCAGTATTTAATAAAGGAATTTGTAAGGGGTTGAAGGGAGTGATTCCTGCCGGGGGTCATATAGCACCTAATTCGGTTGTTGGAGAAAGGCTTCTATGAAAAAATGCTCAAAAAAAAGATAAGAAGAAAAAAATTTCAGAAACAATGAATAAAATTATTCCTCAACGTAAGCCCAAGGTTACAGGGTAAGTGTGTAGCCCCTGAAATGTTCCCTCTCGGGTTACATCTCGTCATCATTGAAATATTGTCAAACTTGTGATTGTTAAACCAAGGAATAATAAGTTAGTTCTGTATTGGTGAAATCAGCTTAAGAGTCCGGATACTGTTACTAAAGCTCCGATGGCCCCTGTTAAGGGTCAAGGTCTCTGATCAACTAAGTGGTACGGGTGGTTAGCATGTGTTGACATTAATTTACTTCACTAGAATATAAGGTTCTTAAAACAGCAAAAACGTATGATTGAATAATCGCTACTGCTGATTCTAAAACCAGTAGAGCAATTTGTGCCACAATAAGTAATGATAAAATTGAATAAGTAAGGGATGGCCCCGTATTTCCTAACAAAGTAAGTAATAAATGTCCAGCAATTATATTAGCTGCTAGTCGTACAGCTAAAGTTCCTGGTCGGATCACGTTTCTGATTGTTTCAATACATACCATGAAAGGTATTAGGACGGCAGGTGTACCTTGAGGTACAAGATGGGCAAATATGTGTTGTGTGTGGTTAATTCAGCCATAAATTATGAATCTAAGTCATAAAGGAAGTGCAAGGGCTAATGTTAAGGTTAAATGGCTTGAACTAGTAAAAACATAAGGAAAGAGTCCTAGAAAATTATTAAACAAAATTAATGAAAATAAAGAAATAAATATGAAAGATCTACCAGCGTGGCCTGTAGGGCCCAGCAAGGTTTTGAATTCATTATGGAGAGTTAATAAAATTTTATTTCAAAGGAGTGAGTACCGAGAAGGTATAAATCAGAATGCTGTGGGAATTAACGTAAGTCCTAAAATTGTTCTGATTCAGTTTAAAGATAGGTTTATAACACTTGTAGATGGGTCAAATACAGAAAATAAATTTGTTATCATTTTCAGTTTATTGAAGAACTAGAGATAGTTTTTTGGGTAATTTCTGGGCATTTAGGCAAGAAAGAAAAATAATTTACAAAATTAAAAATTAATAAAATCAATGAAAAAGCGATAAATAGGGTTAACCAGCTGATAGGGGCTATTTGAGGAATCAAAGAATACCAGATTAAAACTGGTAATTTTAGCATGACATACTAAGGTTAAATTTAACTAATTCTTTCACCAGAAGTAAGTGCTACTTTACTATGAAGTGGTTTAAGAGACCAATACTTGCTTTCAGTCATCTGATGAGGCTTCACTTAGGGAAGTGATTCAGTTAATAAAAATATTTGTAGGGACACTTTCAATTACAATTGGTATAAAACTATGATTAGCACCACAAATTTCTGAACATTGCCCGAAAAATAAACCGGGTCGGTTTATAAGAAAGCTAGTTTGGTTTAACCGGCCGGGGGTTGCATCTACCTTTACACCCAATGCTGGGACAGTTCATGAATGTAAGACATCTGCGGCCGTTACTAGTATACGAATTTGTGTATTTATAGGTAAAACTGCTCGGTTATCAACATCTAAAAGTCGAAACCCATCATTATTTATTTCATTATAAGGAATTATGTATGAATCAAATTCTACTTGTATAAAATCTGAATATTCATAGCTTCAGTACCATTGATGCCCGATAGTCTTTAAAGTAATTGCTGGTCTTCTGACTTCATCTAACAGGTAAAGAAGTCGAAGAGATGGTAAAGCAATAAAAATTAGAGTTACTGCTGGCAGAATAGTTCAGATTACTTCAATAGTTTGCCCTTCAAGAAGGTAACGGTTGATGTTTAAATTGAAAAATAATGTTGCTAGAAGGTATCTAACTAAAGCAGTGATTATAATTAGGATCAATATTGCGTGATCATGGAAAAAGGTTAATTGTTCTATTAGAGGAGATGCACTATCTTGTAAACTTAAGTTTGCTCATGTTGCCATTTTTCTAACAAAAAGCATAAACTTTTATATATGGAGCTTAAATCCATTGCACTTATCTGCCATATTAGAACCCCGAAAGTATAGGGAGTTCAGAATAACTATGTTCAGCCGGAGGTAAATTTTGGTATCATTCAATAGAAGTCGTTATTTGTAGGGGGAAGAGGGCAATTCGGTTAGTAACCATACTTTCTCAAATAATGAAAAGAAAAAATAAAACTCCGATAAAAGAAATAGATGATCCAATTGATGACACCACATTTCATGTAGTATAGGCATCTGGGTAGTCTGAGTATCGTCGGGGTATGCCAGCAAGTCCTAAAAAATGTTGAGGGAAAAAAGTTAAATTTACTCCAAAAAATATAATACAAAATTGAATTTTTAGTCAATGAGGGTTTATTGTTAAACCTGTGAATAGGGGGTATCATTGAATGAACCCTGCCATGATTGCGAATACTGCCCCCATTGATAGAACATAGTGGAAATGAGCTACTACATAGTATGTGTCATGTAAAATAATGTCTACAGATGAATTAGCTAGAACTACTCCAGTTAATCCCCCAATTGTAAATAAGAAAACAAATCCTAAGGCCCATAGAAGGGCTGGGCTATAATTTAGTTGTGATCCATGCAGAGTAGCTAACCAACTGAAAATTTTAATTCCGGTAGGAACGGCAATAATTATTGTTGCAGATGTAAAGTAGGCCCGTGTATCAACATCTATTCCTACAGTAAATATGTGATGAGCTCAAACTACAAAACCTAGTAAACCAATTGATAGTATAGCATAAATTATTCCAAGAGAACCAAAAGCTTCCTTTTTCCCTCTTTCTTGACTAATAATATGGGAAATAAGACCAAACCCAGGAAGAATTAAAATATAAACTTCTGGGTGACCAAAAAATCAAAATAAATGTTGGTAAAGAATGGGATCTCCCCCTCCTGCTGGGTCAAAAAAAGAAGTATTCAGATTTCGATCAGTTAAAAGTATAGTAATGGCTCCCGCTAATACAGGAAGGGAAAGAAGAAGAAGAAGGGCAGTAATTACAACTGCCCAAACAAATAGGGGTATTCGGTCAAGGGATATCCCGGAAGATCGTATATTAATTACAGTAGTAATGAAGTTTACAGCCCCTAAGATTGATGAGACTCCAGCTAAATGTAAAGAAAAAATTGCTATATCTACAGATGACCCGGCGTGAGCAATTCCTGCAGATAAGGGAGGGTAAACTGTTCAACCAGTCCCTGCTCCATTTTCAACTAGGCTACTAGCTAAAAGTAAAGTTAAGGAAGGGGGTAAAAGTCAAAAACTTATATTATTTATTCGAGGGAAGGCCATGTCAGGGGCCCCTAGCATTAAGGGCACCAATCAATTGCCAAATCCTCCGATTATAATAGGTATAACTATAAAGAAAATTATTACAAAAGCGTGAGCTGTAACAATTACATTATAAATTTGGTCGTCCCCAATCAGGGATCCGGGTTGACCTAATTCAGCTCGAATAAGTAAACTAAGAGATGTCCCTACTATTCCAGATCAAGCTCCGAAAATAAAGTAAAGAGTTCCAATGTCTTTATGGTTTGTTGAAAATAATCATTGTCGCGGTAGAATGGCTGAGATTTAGGCAATAGATTGTAAATTTATTTAGGAGGGGTAACCTCTTCTACCATATAGGCTTTATAGTCATTAATGATATTAGACTGCAATTCTAAAGGAGTAGATCTCTACTAAGGCTTAAAGAACTTTTACCTTTATTTACAGCTTTGAAGGCTATTAGTTTAATTAACTTAAAGCCTTTTATAGCCAAATTAAAGGATTCTAAAAGTTAAAGAAATAAACATCAGTCCTAGGGTTGAACAAATGGATAAAAAAAGGGCAGTGGTGTGATTTGTGCTATTGAATGGGGTAGGTAAATTTCATAAGGTTTCAGTGTAGGTAAGTATGAATGCTGCAAATGTTGTTCGTACATAGTAAAATAAGGTAATTAAAGTAGTAACTACTATTAAAGTTACTAAAAAAATATTGCCTAGATTTACTATATTTTGGATAACGATTCATTTGGGTAAAAATCCAAGAAATGGTGGAAGCCCCCCTAGAGATAGAAGTGTAACAAAAAAGGCAAATTTATTTACAGGATTAATAAAATTTAAAGAAAAAATTTGATTAATGTGAATTATTTTAAATGTATTTACTATGAAAATAATTGCGAAAGATAAAAAAGTGTAAATTAAAAAATACAACCCTCAGATTCTTTCCCCGGTGGCCATAGCAGCTAAAAGTCACCCTAAATGGTTAATAGATGAATAAGCTAAGATTTTACGAATTGAAGTTTGGTTTAATCCCCCTAATGACCCAATTAAGACTGAAAGAACAATAATAAATGAAAAAAATGTATCTAGTTTAAAAGAGTATGAAATAAGTATGAGTGGGGCAATTTTTTGTCAGGTTAATAATATAAGTCCATTTATTCAGTTAAGGCCTTCCATTACCCCAGGGAATCAGAAATGAAAAGGTGCGGCTCCTATTTTTAGTAATAAAGAACTGCTAATTAGGGTGTTGATAACGGTTGAATCACTAGGGTTGGGCACAGTTGGATTTAAAAAAAGAGACCCTAAAATTACTGTTAAAAGAAGGGTTGCCGATGCTAAGGCTTGGACTAAGAAATATTTGAGGGAAGCTTCAGTTGAAAATAAATTTTTTGAATTTGTTATTAAAGGAATAAAGGAAAGTAGATTAATTTCTAATCCTATTCATGCGCCAAATCATGAATTTGCGGATGTAGAAATTAAAGTTCCCCCTATTAATGTTAATAAAAATAAAAATTTAGTGGGATTGTTAATCATTAGAGAGAAGAGGGTTAAACCTCTATAAATGGGGTATGAACCCAGTAGCTTGATTAGCTTACCTTTCTTTATTAAACAATAATTATAATTTAGTGTATGGTGCACAAAAGTTTTTGAAATTTTTAGGGATAGTTCAATTCTATTAATTATAATGAAGGTAACCAAAGTTACTTTATTTACCCTATCAAGGTAACCCTTTAATCAGGCACTTCATT